TTCGCGGGCGTTCTTATGAGGAAACACTTATGATACTGGAACTCATGCCTTATCGAGCATCTTATCCCATTTTTAAATTGGTTTATTCTGCAGCAGCAAATGCTAATCATAATATGGGTTTGAACGGAGCTGATTCATTCATTAGTAAAGCCGAAGTCAATGGGGGCCCCTTTGTGAAAAAGTTAAGACCCAGGGCTAGAGGACGTAGTTATCCGATAAAAAGACCCACTTGTCATATAACAATTGTATTAAAAGATAAATCGAAATTTTAGAGATTCATCTAAAATTTCGATTTATCTTTAGAAAAAAAAATGGATGAAAAGATAATAGAATAAAAAAATATGGGACAAAAAATAAATCCACTTGGTTTCAGACTTGGTACAACCCAAAATCATCATTCCTTTTGGTTCGCACAACCAAAAATTTTTTTTGTAGGTCTACAAGAAGATGAGAAAATACGGAATTGTATCAAGAACTATGTACAAAAAAATAAGAGAATATCCCCAGGTTTCGAAGGAATTGGAATTGCACGAATAGAAATTCAAAAAAGAATCGATTTGATCCAGGTCATAATCTATATTGGGTTTCCCAATTTATTAATAGAGGGCCGAACGCGAGGGATCGAAGAATTACAGATGAATGTACAAAAAGAGTTGCATTCTGTGAACCGAAGACTCAATATTGCTATCACAAGAATTGAAAAACCTTATGGACACCCTAATATTCTTGCAGAATATATGGCTTCACAATTAAGAAATAGAGTTTCGTTTCGAAAGGCAATGAAAAGAGCTATTGAATTAACTGAACAAACAGATACAAAGGGAATTCAAATACAAATTGCAGGGCGTATCGACGGAAAAGAAATTGCACGTGTCGAATGGATCAGAGAAGGTAGAGTTCCTCTACAAACAATTCGTGCTAAAATTGATCATTGTTCCTATACAATTCGAACTATCCATGGAGTATTAGGCCTAAAAATTTGGATATTTGTGAACGAGGAATAATAGACCTTTTTTTATCTTGCCATTCTGTCCAGTGATAGAACAAAAAATTAGAAACTATTTCTGTTTTTTTACTTTTTCCGTTAAATCAAACAAAAATAAACAATTCTAATTATAATTATATAAGGTTGAATAAAAAATAGATTAATCTTACTTTTGATATAATTTATAATTGCTATGCTTAGTGTGTGACTCGTTAGTTTTTTCTTTAGAGTTTAAAGCTGGGCTTCAAAAAAAAGACTGACCCCCACTATAAACTTAATAACTATATAAAATAAAACAATAAAATAAACGAAAAACTAATAACCAACTTATTGCTTCGTATTGTCGAGATCCCAAGAAACAGTCACTATATGACTGAATGACTGAATCAATCATATAGTTGTAACAACTGAAATTTTCATAAAAAAAAATCTGATTATGGATTTTGAAGAAAAAAATAAAGGGATGCGGATAAATGGAAAGGTGATAGAAAGAGAGAACAAAAATATCAATGATAGATGATTCCAATATGTATGGTCTATGAATCACCTCATAAAAGGCAGTGTGATAAAGCATTAATATTGATATATTAATATATATAATAATACAAATAATAAAGTATAATATAAATAATAAAGAGCCCTGGGTTAATAGAAACTGAGGAGATTGGCTCGGGAACAAATTTTGTTGGGAGCTCCGTTGCAGAGTTCAGGCCTAACCATTAATGGAGAAGCTATAGGAACGACGAAACCTGTGACTATATAAGATTCTACTATTAAAATATAAATAAAATATAAAAGAAAAATGAATCCTAATAATTCATCGGGCGGGATGGCGGAACGAACCAAGAACAAATTGATTTACTCTGAGAGGTCATGGATTGATCCTACGAATGAAGCAGGAAAGAGTCAATATCCGCCCGCGAAACCCTTATTTATTTATTGTATTACAATACAATATTGGCTTGACTCGATAAGAGTAAAAAAAAAATAGGGATTCGTTATAAAAAATAAGCATTATCTATAAATATACACATCTAGCCATATATGGAGCTTCCTATGTAAGAAATGAAATATCAATAAATCCCATTACTTAGTTTAGTGTACTAATTATTAAATAGATGTGTATCTGTATCGAATCTTTTCATTCGCGAGGAGCTGGATGAGAGGAAACTCTCATGTCCGGTTCTGTAGTAGAGGTGGGATTAATAAAAAACCATCAACTATAACCCTAAAAGAACTAGATTTCGTAAGCACCATAGAGGAAGAATGAAGGGAATATCTTGTCGGGGCAATCATATTAGTTTCGGCAGATATGCTCTTCAGGCACTTGAACCTGCTTGGATCACAGCTAGACAAATAGAAGCAGGGCGAAGAGCAATGACACGATATGCACGTCGTGGTGGAAAAATATGGGTACGTATATTTCCAGACAAACCTGTTACAATAAGACCTACGGAAACACGTATGGGTTCGGGGAAAGGATCTCCCGAATATTGGGTATCCGTTGTTAAACCAGGCCGAATACTTTATGAAATGGGTGGAGTATCAGAAACTGTAGCCAGAGCAGCTATCTCAATAGCTGCGTGCAAAATGCCTATACGAACTCAATTTCTTATTTCAGGATAGGGATATAGAACTAAAGATAAACAAAAGGGGTATTGAGGATGAAAAAACAACCGCGGGTTTATTTATTTCTAGACAAACACTATTTCTTTTTTTCCTCATTCTTTGCATTGAAATAACAGATTCAAATAAAAATGATATGATTCAACCTCAGACCCTTTTGAATGTAGCAGATAACAGCGGAGCTCGAGAATTGATGTGTATTCGAATCATAGGAGCTGGTAATCATCGATATGCTCATATTGGTGACGTTATTGTTGCTGTAATCAAAGAAGCAGTGCCCAATATGCCTCTAGAAAGATCAGAAGTAATTCGAGCTGTAATTGTACGTACATGTAAAGAACTCAAACGTGACAACGGTATGATAATACGATATGATGACAATGCTGCGGTTGTCATTGATCAAGAAGGAAATCCAAAAGGAACTCGAGTTTTTGGCGCGATTGCTCGGGAATTGAGACAGTTGAATTTTACTAAAATAGTTTCATTAGCTCCTGAAGTATTATAAATACTAGTAGATGAAACTATGATATAGTTATAGTGGGATATCTGAAATGGATTAAATTAATAGATTGTGTTTCACGCATATACTTTTAATAATTAATAATTGAAATTGAATAATTCAAAATAAAAAAACATGTTGATTATATCAAAATTAAGAAGCACCAATAATTAGAATTCGTCATGGGCAGAGACGCTATTGCTGATATAATAACTTCTATAAGAAATGCTGACATGAGTAAAAATGGAACGGTTCGAATAGCATCCACTAATATCACCGAAAACATTGTTAAAATACTCCTACAAGAAGGTTTTATTGAAAACGTTCGGAAACATCAGGAAAGTAACAAAGATTTCTTGGTTTCAACCTTGCGCCATAGAAGGACTAGGAAAGGAATATATAGAACTATTTTAAAACGTATCAGTCGACCTGGTCTACGAATCTATTCCAATTATCAAAAAATTCCTAAGATTTTAGGTGGAATGGGAATTGTAATTCTTTCCACTTCTCGAGGCATAATGACAAATCGAGAAGCTAGACTAGAAAAAATTGGAGGAGAAATTTTGTGCTATATATGGTGATCTTCCTCCGGTATCCTAATTTGATCTCTAACTTCCTATTTGTGAAATAGAGAGGAAAAGTGAGTTATATAACTCTTCCTCCATTAGTTGATGATATTTCAAGGGGTTACCTGGATGAAAGAACAAAAATTGATTCATGAAGGTTTAATTACTGAATCACTTCCCAACGGTACGTTCCGGGTCCGTTTAGATAATGAAGATCTAATTCTAGGTTATATTTCAGGGAGGATCCGACGCAGTTTGATACGGATACTGCGGGGGGATAGAGTAAAAATCGAAATAAGTCGGTATGATTCAACTAGAGGACGTATAATTTATAGACTCCGCAGCAAAGATTCGAGCGATTAAATGATTTTTGAAAACATTCCTTTGGTGAGAGATACAACTCGAAGCTCAAAAATAAAATACAAGAGACTTATTTTCTTCCAAGGAATAGATTTCAAATTAAGGTAAGGAGTGAGAAATATGAAAATAAGAGCTTCCGTTCGTAAAATTTGTGAAAAATGTCGACTGATCCGTAGGCGCGGACGAATTATAGTGATTTGTTCCAATCCGAGACATAAACAGAGACAAGGATAATCTTTCTTTTATAAAATTTCTCAAAGAAGGGCCATGTAAAAATAAAGGATCTGTTTTAACATGAAATGGATATCTCCGTATCTTTCTGTATATTTCTGATTCATATTTATGAGATGAAAAAATATGGCAAAACCTATACCAAAAATTGGTTCGCGTAGGAATGGACGTATTGGTTCACGTAAGAATGGACGTAGAATACCAAAAGGGGTTATTCATGTTCAAGCGAGTTTCAACAATACTATTGTAACTGTTACAGATGTACGAGGTCGGGTGGTTTCTTGGGCCTCCGCCGGTACTTCTGGATTCAAAGGCACAAGAAGAAAGACACCCTATGCTGCTCAAGCCGCCGCTTCAAATGCTATTCGTACTGCAGTTGATCAGGGTATGCAACGAGCAGAAGTTATGATAAAGGGTCCTGGTCTCGGAAGAGACGCAGCATTACGGGCCATTCGTAGAAGTGGTATACTATTAAGTTTCGTACGTGATGTAACACCTATGCCACATAATGGATGTCGACCTCCTAAAAAAAGACGTGTGTAAAAATAAGAATTAAACGGATTGCAAGAGAAATAAATGATTCAATGATCTGATCAAATAATAATATTTAGTATGGTTCGAGAGGAAATAGCAGAATCCACTCGAACACTACAGTGGAAATGTGTTGAATCAAGAGTAGACGGTAAGCGTCTTTATTATGGTCGTTTCATTCTGTCCCCGCTCATGAAAGGGC